TATATGACCAATCATATATGAGATCTCTTATTTTATCTGCAACAATCTTTTTAGAAACATTTTTTGAAAAAAAATTAAGTAAGTTGAAATTTAGTAAAGATGAATAAAAAGGCTTATAGAAAAAGGACGCTATAAATATTCCGAAAAAAGCTATACTGACCGAAAAAGTTGCATTTGTGACAAATTCATACCAATTCTCAGAATTATTTGAATTTTGATGTAAAAGATCTATAGACGGACTTAAGAATTTTGATAATATATCCAAATCTAGTCCTTCTTGGTTGAAAGAAATTCCTATGACCCCAATGAACAAAGTAAATAGTATTAATACAAGCATAGAAAATAAGATAGTATTTTCCGATTCATGGGGATAGAAAAAAGTGGTGTTGTTAGTTTCAAAATAGGTAATATCAATAAAAGGCCATGTTATGTTTTTTATATTTCTATCAATTCGATGTGAATCAGTCTTCTTCCGAAAAAAGGAAGCTCTTCGATTATTATTGATTGTTAATAAAGATAATAAATGCATTCTTTTTTTCGCTTCTTTTTCTTTACCCCATAAAGATAGTGAATGGAATGAGCTATTTTTTTTTCCATTGAAATTTTTACAATTAACGTTTAAATATCCTTCAAAAACAAGTAAATAGATCCGAAACATATAAAATGCAGTTAATCCTGCTGTGGAACAAGCTATTATTGCGAAAATTGGTGAATACAACCAACTATCATTAAGAATTTCATCTTTGGACCAAAAACAAGCAAAGGGTGGAATACCACAAAGAGAAAGTGTACCCACTAAAAAAGCGGTTTTTGTAATTGGCACATGTTTTGTTAAACCGCCCATAAGAACCATATTTTGACTTTTATCTGGAGAATATCCAACAATAGCTTCCATTGAATGAATAATGGATCCGGATCCTAAAAACAACAATGCTTTTGAATAAGCATGAGTAATCAAATGAAATAAAGCGGCTCGATAAGAGCCCATACCTAGAGCTAACATCATATAACCCAATTGAGACATTGTAGAATAGGCCAAACTTCTCTTAATATCCTTTTGAGCAAGAGCTAAAGTGGCTCCTAATACTACTGTTATTATCCCTATGAAAGCTATTCCATTCATTATGGAAGGTATAACTATGAAAAGAGGAAGAAGGCGGGCTACAAGAAAAATTCCCGCCGCTACCATAGTAGCAGCATGGATAAGAGCGGAAATAGGGGTAGGCCCTTCCATAGCATCTGGTAACCATACATGAAGGGGGAATTGGGCAGACTTAGCAACTGAACCGCCAAATAACAGGAAGGCACACAAAGTAACTAATAAAAGATTAACCTCATTATTATAAATCAAGTTATTGAATATTTCAAACAAATCTCGAAATTCCAAACTACCCGTTATCCAATAAAGACCTAAAATTCCCAATAATAAACAAAAATCCCCTACCCGATTAGTTACAAACGCTTTTTGACAAGCATTTGCCGCAATAGGGCGTGTGAACCAAAAACCTATTAATAGATAAGAACACATTCCAACCAATTCCCAAAAAATATAAATTTGTATCAAATTAGAACTAGTAACCAATCCCAACATTGAAGTATTAAAAAAACTCATATAAGCAAAAAATCTCAAATATCCTTCATCATGAGACATATAATTGTCACTATAAATAAGAACCAGAATTCCAACAGTAGTAATCAATATTGACATAATAGAAGTAAGTGAATCGATCAAGTAGCCAAACTCTAAAGAAAGATCATTATTTATAGTCCAAGACCATACATATTGATAGATAGAACTGTTATTGATTTGATGAATAGACAGATCCACGGAAAAAATCATAACTATACTTAATAATAAAACACTAGGAAAAGCCCACATACGGCGAATATCTTTTGTTGGCGCGGGAAAGAGGAGAAGTCCCACTCCTATTAACATAGGAACTGGAAGTGGAATGAAAGGTATGATCCATGAAAATTGATGTGTATATTCCATACAAAAAAAATGGATTCTTAATGAGTTTTGTTTCTTATTCGCCAATTTGATCTCTTTTGAAAGGGTTCAGTTAATAAAAAAATTAAGATTAAGATAGAAATAGAATTATCTATTGTTCATTATTCTGAATTTTTGTCCAATATTTCCAATAGTTGAAAGTACGAAGTGAAAATGGGTCAAATGATATGACCAAATTACTAGTGAAAAATCCACTTTTTTTTTAGATATTAATTAATATTAAGAAAATTCAAATTTTAAATTATTATTATTATTTTATTATACAATTAATTTATATCCAGAGAGTGAGGATAAATAATTACACCAAAACTAAAAATATTAGTTTATTTTGATATGAATCATAAAAAACAATCTATCTTACTCAAAAAAGAATAAGAAATCTTTTTGTAATTTTTGATTCCGAATCATTAATTCGTTTTGGCACTAATTTATTTCCAATAAAAAGACATATATCTTTGGAAAAATTTGTAATTGTAAAAAGGGTTATGATATTCAACAGTTTACTTTAGATAGAAAAAAAAAGGAATTAAGATACATGATTTTTTAAAATCATGTATCTTTTAAACGGCCAAGTAAGCAGGATAAAGATAAGGGTTGGGTTCTTAAACTTTTTGATGTATTTTATTCCATGTATAAATGCAATACGACGAAAATAGAACGATATAGAAAAGGATAGTTTTTTTTTGTAAGAATTACATAAAATATTATTAGGAAAAAAAAAGACTATGTTATTTTTACATATCCATATCCACATTTTTTATGAAAAGGAGTAGAAGTAGAATAGTATAATTTAGAAAAACAAATAGATAAGATGTCTAATCTAATTAAAATTAAAGAACAATTCATTTTGAACAATAGATGTCTTTCACATCCAACTATAGCAATGAAAAAACTAGTATAATTTTGGAATGGCAGCTCCAAAAAAACGCACTTCTATATCAAAAAAAAGTATTCGAAAAACAATTTGGAAGGAGAAGGGATATTGGGTAGCATTGAAAGCTTTTTCGTTAGCGAAATCTCTTTCTACGGGGAACTCAAAAAGTTTTTTTGTGCAACAAATACAAACGTTGGAATAATCTGAATTAGCTGGACTGAAAGAATAGTCTAATTTCAAAGAAGAGTTTCGTATATATATATTTATATTGAAATTTTTTTATGATTATTGGTTTTTTGTTCTTTTATATTATATATTAATATCTTTTTGGATAGTTTTTTTTAGTTTATATATTTTATAGATATTTTTATACAAACTAAAAATCAAAAATGAGATAGAAGTAATAATTTCTATTTGCTAATGTTTTGAGCTGTTCAATAGAAAACAGACCCCATTTTGGAATTGGCTTTTTTTAATTAAAATTCTTTAATGTTTCTTTTTCTGAAATGCAATATTTGTTTCCGAAATCTAAAATTTCGGAAAGAGATATTGCATTTGAATCGACTCTTTCAATCTCGACGATTGACTAAAAATCGTTTATTATGATTTCGAGTAAGCCGCTATGGTGAAATCGGTAGACACGCTGCTCTTAGGAAGCAGTGCTAGAGCATCTCGGTTCGAGTCCGAGTGGCGGCATGGCATCTTATTTTCTAAAAGAGTAAGTCCTATAATGAATTCAATTCCCGATTTCCGTTCATATAATTAGGAGATCTTTTTTTTTTATTCATTTTTTATATGATATTTTCAACTTTAGAGCATATATTAACTCATATATCGTTTTCGGTCGTATCAATTGTAATTGCAATTCGTTTGCTAACCTTATTAGTCAACGAAATCGTAGTACTATATGATTCGTCCGAAAAAGGCATGATAGTAACTTTTTTCTGTATAACAGGATTATTAGTTACTCGTTGGATTTTTTCGGGCCATTTACCATTAAGTGATTTATATGAATCAGTAATCTTTCTTTCATGGGGTTTTTCCATTTTTCATATAGTTCCAGGTTTTGGTTTTAAAAAGCTTAAAAACTATTTAAGCACAATAATAGCACCAAGTGTTATTTTTACCCAAGGATTTGCTACTTCGGGTCTTTTAACCGAACTGCATGAATCCGCAATATTAGTACCCGCTCTACAATCGCATTGGTTAATGATGCACGTAAGTATGATGGTATTGGGCTATGCAGCTCTTTTATGTGGATCATTATTATCAGTAGCTCTTTTAGTCATTACATTTCGAAAAGTCATAATAAGAAATAGTGGTAAGAACAAGAATTTTTTTTTTAATGAGTCACTTTCTTTTGCTGAGATCAAATACATGAACGAAAGAAACAATGTTTTACGAAACACTTCTTTTCCTTCTTATAGAAATTATTACAGGTCTCAATTTATTCAACAATTGGATCGTTGGAGTTATCGTATTATTAGTCTAGGTTTTATCTTTTTAACCATAGGTATTCTTTCGGGAGCAGTATGGGCTAATGAGGCCTGGGGATCATATTGGAATTGGGATCCAAAGGAAACTTGGGCGTTTATTACTTGGACCATATTCGCGATTTATTTACATACTAGAAAAAAGAAAAGATTGGAAGGTGCAAATTCTTCAATAGTGGCCTCTATGGGCTTTCTTATAATTTGGATATGTTATTTTGGGATCAATCTATTAGGAATAGGACTACATAGTTATGGTTCATTTACATCTAATTGAATTAAAGTGAGTAAAGGGCCTGACAAATACAAACATAATAAGCATATTCTAATATATAAGTAATAATTAGAATATATAAGTAATATAAGTATAAGTAAGTAAAAGAAAATAATATAGAATATATATAATAAAAAATAGAATATATATAATAAGTATAAGAAAACTTCGCATAAACCGCCGAGAACCCTTTAAATCAAGTAATGTAGTGATTCAAGGGGTTCTCACAAACACCAAACATATCCGGTTACAATTCCAATTCATTTTTTTTTAAGTTAATCTAGAGAAGAAAAAAGATCTTTTTTTCATTGTACAATGAACATTATTAAAAAGAAATAGGATTTTTTGCTC